GTCTTTTACCCAGTAGCGAAGGGTTTGAACCAGGATTTCGGGGCAAATGGGGTAGGGTATTAGTACATCTAACACATAATTTAAATGTGAGAATTTGTCCTCGAAAAAAGGAAATATTGAATGAATTGATTGGAAATTTTGAGATTTTGCTATTTCTTTCCTTTCTAAGAAAGATACTAATCTTAGGGAAAATGGAATTTCCATAATGACTGCAAATCCCTCTGATATCATTTGAGAATACAAATTATTGTTGTGCCCAAAAAATTGATTTTGCTTAGAATAATTAGCAGAAATACTCAAATGAATCTGTTGATACATTCGAATAATTAAACGTTTCACACTTAGTGAACTAAATTTATTGTCATAACCCCTATTTTCCAACGAAATCATCGATCTATTTAAACCATGATCATGAGCAAGTGCATAAATATACTCCCGAAAAAGAAGTGGGTATAGGAAGTTACGTTGCTGAGATCTATCTAGTTCTAAATATACTTGAAATTCCTCCATTTGCAATTCGATTTAAACCAAGGGTAAGGGATTTTTTGAGTTCTCAAATGCTACATAGTGCGATACAGTCAAAACAAGGTAGTGTCGTAAAAAAAAAAAAAAGAAATACCTTGGAGATGGGTAGACTCATCACCGGATTCTCTAGCCTCTCATTTTCCATTTAATTTAATTGGTTTATGTTTGTTATAGTATAACAAATGGGTTAGAAATCCTTTATTTTTTCAATCTAATCGCTCTTTTGATTTTGGAAAAAAGGATCTTTATCAATATACTGCTTCTTATACACATTTATTTCCAACCCATACTAGGGACTAACTAATAGTTAGGACTTATTAAAAAATCGATAATAGACTCGACACTTTTACCCGCCTTAGGAACTAATCAATTTTTAACGTTTAATTAGATCGGGTAATTATTAAAAAATGAAATTAAGAACAGAAGCTCGTTGCTTTTTGTTTCCCTATAATTGGAACCATAGGGCTCTATCCATTTATTCACTCGACCCAACTTTGAATTAAATTTATTTTGTTCCACGCCAAGAATTCAAACCAGGTTTTGCACCGATTGAATAAGAAGAAAACAAAACATTCTCAAAATTAGCAATTGATACGACATGCTGCTTTTTCCACTCATTCCTTTCAGGATCAGTCGTGGTCTTACAAACTCTGCCGATGGTATGGACGAATCCTTTTCTTCATAGAAATGTGTAAAAGATGCTAGCCGCACTTAAAAGCCGAGTACTCTACCGTTGAGTTAGCAACCCGAATAATTAGAATGTGTAGATACAATCGGAATAAAACCAAATAAAAGGGATTGAATTTCACAACACAATCAAAATATTTCACTAGTATAAAATAGAATAAAAAATTGCTAATCGATTCTGAACATAAAAATAAAAAGAAAAAAAAAAAATGAAATGAACAGCTCAGATAAAAGAGAAAAATACAAGAAATTCTCAGATAAAAATGATAAAAACCTAAATAAATGTAGATAAAGTCAAAATTGATCAACCCCCTCAGTTCTTATGTTATCTAGTGTTCTTCATTTTTTTCACTACAAAAACGAAAAAAAAAAAGACTTCTTGTATCCTTGTCTAACAGTAAATCCAAAGGACCCGTCATTTGAATGAAGGAAAGAAAAAACCAAACTTAGGGAACGGAGATAAATAGATCCATTTATCCATGATCGAATTATATTTGTTCGATACATTGTTGTCAATATGACTGTAAATTTGGAATATGAAGGTTGAGAAAAGAATAGAAAAAATACAATGGTAAAAAAAAAAAAAAAGAGTTCATTTATTATTTATTAATTTAATTAAAATCCAACTAAAATGAAATATATATATATAGAATGAAATATAGAAATAATTAGATAAAATAATTAGATAAATAGAAAAAAAATAATTTTTTAATATCTGAAATCAATCGAAAAGAAAATGGCTTTTTACGTATACTTATAGTACACTACATTCTTTGGTAGCAATAATCAATAGGTAAGAATAGAACAAAAGAAGGGGGAGTAGTAAAGAAAAAGTTCTATAAAACTATATAGGAGTCATCCACACCCTCTTTTTTGTTCTATTCATTAATTGAATTTCGTTTGATTAAGACTAAGTTCCGTAAAAACCCCTGCCTTCTTTGAAATATCATGAACGGTTCCTGTAGGTTGAGCGCCCTTGTCAAGGAAATCTAGAATAGCGGGAACATTTAAATGGGTTTGATTATTTATCGGATCATAAAAACCCACTTTCCGAAGATCTCTTCCTTCTCTTCGGGATCGAACATCAATTGCAACGATTCGATAAACGGCTCATTGGGATAGATTTAGATGAACAATACCCCCCCTAGAAACGTATAAGAAGTTTTCTCCTCGTACGGCTCGAGAAAAAATGATTCGAAGTTATGTCTATGTATATAATTAGAATGTCAAATAGATCTAGAAAATCATCAAATCTATTAGAGATTTAAGTCCTTCTTTTTTTTCTTCTTTTTCGAAAAAGAAGAAAAAACATCCGTACTCTCATAACTCAAGTTGGATAACGTTCAAATAGCCCAAAAGCTTAGGCCTAGTCATTTCATTTTTTGAGTGGTCTCTAACCCCTTTTTTCTTTGTCTCATTTCAAATCTATTTTTGGATTCTTCATTCTGATCTAATTGTTGAGACAATTGAAAACGGTATTTCCTTGTTCCAGGATCTTTTATCTTTGCCTTGAATCATTGGGTTTAGACATTACTTCGGTGATCTTTAATCGTTTTAAAAAATGGCAGCAACATCCCCTTTTTTGTGATTTCTTTCTATCAAAGAATCATACGAACACTCGATTTCGGCATAATACACTTTTGATCGAAAGAGTTTTACCAATTCCAACAAATTTTCTTTTTTTTTTCATTGAAAATTGCTCGAATCAGATCCTTTCGATTTCGATATCGAAAATATACTTACGAAGTTTGTTCCAACTTATTGATTGGTATTAACCCTAGATCCTTGCCCCTGAGAAATTAATAAATTTCGACTCGAGCTCCATCATGTACTATTTACATTACAACCCAACAAAAAAGAGGATTCTAGTAGAACAGAACAAAGGATGTCGAGCCACGAGCCCATTCATTCCTAGATAATAGAAAATAGAAAAGGGTGGATGGAAAAAAATCCACAGCTGATCATGTCCTTCAAGTCGCACGTTGCTTTCTACCACATCGTTTCAAACGAAGTTTTACCATAACATTTCTATAGTTTGGAACCGGTATGTAATTGATTCAATTATGAATCATGAATAGTCATTGCTTCAGTCAATACACAGTACTTTTTCCTTCTAGATGAAAGGAATAGGTAATTTATGAAGAAAAGCCTTAGTAAGAATTCAATTTAACCCTATAATTTGATTTTATTTTATGAATGCAATATTTTTTTTCTTTTTTATTTATATAAAAAAGACTAATCAAAAATAAGTTCTTTTTGAATCCCGATTGCATCTTCAAATGATTCCATAGAATAGATTCAACAATCTTATACTTCTTCGAGTACCAAGGAATCATAAGAAACATTAAAAAGATTTCATTGAAAAAATTTCCCAACTCGGCATCACGAATAAAATTTGACTAAAGATTGTACTTGAGCATCATAAGAGAGAGAAATCCATATTCAAATTGAACTGAACCCTCAATGATTTAAAACGTATAGATCGAAAAACAAATTTCTTTTTTCGTGGATTGGATACAAAAGAATAATGAAATGAAAGGGACTATTTAGGCTGTTATTCTTTCATCCTGAAAGATCAAATCAGAATTGAAAAAAATCGGCAATTTACGTATCTATCAGATTAGACTGAAAAATTGGCATTGGAAGTAATTATTCCAGGTTAAATATTTAAGAGTAAAGTAAGAGCTCACAAATTCTTTTTCAAAAAAAGCGAAACAAGGCTATCACTGAAATAGAAGAATAGCAATCCATAGAGATAAGTATTTACTCAATTTATGCGTAATTTCTTTGGCTTGGGCTTGCGGTTCCATAATCTTTTCCTAAAATAAAAAAAGAAAATAAATAAATAGGATGTATAAATCACCCCGTCTCAATTGTTATTACATAGATTTACAGTTATTCATTAGAGACAAAGACAAAATACCTAAAAATTAAGGTCAAAGAAAATCCATTCTATACGGAACCTTATTATTTGTTAATGAGATTTGGACAGATATAGATATTCAAATTGATATCTTCCATGGCTCACTAACTTTTATCTACTCCCACAATGAATTCATTCTGGGGGATGATGAATTCATAAATAATAAATCAAAAATAGATCCTATTTGTATATATACAAAGACAAAAAAGTCCATTGTTTCCTATTTTTGATTTTAACCTAAACTAGTCTTAAGAGACTTAATCCCATTGATTGAATTCAATCAGTAGCAGTAAGACCCTTTTTTTTTAGAATTCGAAATGAAAGGAGAATCATTGGGTTGTCTTATAAAAAAAAAAGGATAGGGGATATAGAGGCTTTTGCATTTCGATTTCGAATATATTCTAAAAAATTCAACTAGATCTGGACGTAAGGCTTTTCTAAGCAACTAACTTAAAGAAGGGGAGGGACATACGCTAAAAGGCCCATTGTGACCTATGTTCCCATCTTACCTGAATCACAAATGGATTCAGTTACATTTTCATATTATTTGAAATCGGATTTCATTTGTGTGCGAAAAAAGATCTGATTAAGAGAAGAATTTTTCAAAATAAAAAAAAAAAGTACATTTTATCAAAAATTAGATTAAAAAAAAATTCTATTTTGAAAAATAGAGGGTTACTCAAAAAAGTAATTTTGATTCTGATATATATGATAGTCCGCTCTGGGACGGAAGGATTCGAACCTCCGAATAGCGGGACCAAAACCCGTTGCCTTACCACTTGGCCACGCCCCATTTCTATTTGTATTTGATATTAATAAACACTAATATCGGTATTGGTTGTTCGTCAATTCCAGTCCAAATCTCTATGGAATAAATTCGATTAGTGTTTTAGTCTTAGGATTTTGACACGTGTATATGTCAAATTAAAATCAATTTATTGATCATTACATATAATTCAATTAAGATATTGTATGAAAGTATGATTTCTTCTATTCTCTTGTGAGAATTGAAGGATTTTTGTTTTGATTGGTTCGGTTCAAAGAAGTATTTTTTTTGTCTAACTTACTTGCTTTTCTTCATTTTTATCTTATCTCAATAAGATATTAATAACTCAATCAAAATACAATTATCTCCAAGAACAAAATGTTTGTTATGCTTAATATCCTTAGTTTGAGCTATATCTGTATTAATTCTGCCCTTGATTTTAGTAGTTTTGTATTCGCCAAATTGCCCGAGGCCTACGCTTTTTTGAATCCAATTGTAGATGTTATGCCAGTAATACCTCTTTTCTTTTTTCTCTTAGCCTTTGTTTGGCAAGCTGCTGTAAGTTTTCGATGAGATCTTTACTACTGTCCTAGAAAAATTCATGATTTATTTGAGTTCGAGAAACAAAATTATAATAATGGATAAAATCCGATGAATCTTACAATATGAACGAACCCTCAATTCAAAGAGTGAAATTCTTGGATAGCCACGATAAATTTGGATCCCCCAGTTCCCGATTCTGACCTTTTTTTTTCACTGAAAGACCCTATTAGAGTCCACCACAATATCGAATTCGAATTGTGTGAATTTCTGAAAACTCCTTTCTATTTCTAGAAATTCTAAAAACTGCTTCGTTTCTTGGTGTCAAAATAGGATATATAGTATAAAAATAGAGAATCTATTCTCTTTTCCCCCCCCCAAAAAAAATGATTTGGAGATTGTGTAATGCTTACTCTCAAACTCTTTGTTTACACCGTAGTGATATTCTTTGTTTCTCTCTTCATTTTCGGATTCCTATCTAATGATCCAGGACGTAATCCTGGGCGCGAAGAATAAAAAAGAAAAAGGTTTTCTTTGCTCTTATAAATGTTTTTAGGATTTTATCTATTCCACATCTTTAACTATTAAAAGAAAATCAAAGAAAAAATAAAAAAGAAAAAAGGGGTGACTAAATTCGAATTTGAAAGATAGCAAGTCATCGACGGAAACGGAAAGAGAGGGATTCGAACCCTCGGTACGAATAACTCGTACAACGGATTAGCAATCCGACGCTTTAATCCACTCAGCCATCTCTCCTAATTGAAAAAAAAAGATAATTACTATATTACATTACACAAAAAATAATGCTTGAAAAAAGCCTTCTTTACTAAAACGAAAAAAGCCCGTCTTTATATTTATATATAGAAATATAGAAATTTCTTATATAATTGATTTTATAGCTTATATAAATTATATAGCTTATATAAGTTTTTTTTATTGTGTTTTGTATTGTATTATATATATAGATACAACTTTTATCCGCAATTCCATTTAGATATTTATATAAAATTAAAATAAAGAAAGGACTTGAAAGAGATATCTCGAATCAAAATAGAAAAAAAAGAAAGAATATCTCTTTAAGTTTTTTTTTTTTTCAAAAAGGCCTTTTTTTATTTCCATGGCCTGGTCTGGTCAGTACCCAGCCGGGCCTTCTTTTTTTGTCCCAATGAACCATACCACCGAATCATAGATAAAATGATTTATTTGGATTTTGAAAATCAAAAAGATAAATGCTTGTTCTTGTTATTGTATTCAAACAACAATCAAAAGAAGTACTATTTCCATTCCTATGATGATATAGAATCAAAGTGTCATTTCTTATTATTATTCTTTTATTTCTTCTTTTTTTTTACTGAAAAACAAAAATACTGTAAAAAAAGAAAAATAGAACTATGTATTTTTGCAAAATGCATTTTTTGGTTAGAACTTAAGTTCTTTTGTCGAGCCATATTTCTTAAAATTCTTCCAACAAAAGAACTTGTAATTTAGTTATTTAAATGAAATAAGTCCTCTTTTCCTAATTTCATTAGGACTCCTGACAAACACGTCAACGCTCTAATCTCGAATTTCGATTTCATGAGTCTTTTTCCTTTCTGATTTTTCCTTTCTGGCCAATGTTAATTACGTCTGATTTTCTTATTCGACAAAAGACCTATTTATATACAATAATTGCATTGTAGCGGGTATAGTTTAGTGGTAAAAGTGTGATTCGTTCTATTAATCCCCTTAATAGTTAAGGGGTCCTTCGGTTTAATTCATATTCCGATCAAAAACTTTATTTCTTAAAAGGATTAAATTGGAATCCTTTACCTCTAAATGAAATGAAAGATTCGAGGAAGAATATCCATTCTCGTGATTTGTATCCAAGGGTCAATTAGAAATTGAAAATTTGGATTCTAAAATTACGAAACAAAATTTTTTTTGAATTGGATCAAGACTTCCAATTGAATAAGTATAAGTAAAGGATCCATGGATAAAGATAGAAAAGTCTATTTCGAATCGTAACTAAATCTTCAATTTTCGTTTTGTATAGGGTAGATTGAAGCAAAATAGCTATTAA